ACAAAGACTCGATTGGCTAATGCTGAGACTAAAAATAAACAGAATTTCCTAGTTAAATTGGGTACTGCTGAGGAAAAAAAAAATTGCTTAGTTAAAATGTATGATCCTTTCTTAAACGGGATGTATCGTGGAAGGATGAAGAAAGTCTTTTCATCTTCAATCAAAACTTCGATAGAAAATTGCACAGAAACATCCGAACTAAATAAAATTCATGATATCCTTCTTCCCGATCCTAATTCTCCAGATTCTCCAGATTCTCCAGAATATCAAGATAAAATCGAAAGATCAGAAAAAAAAGAGGTGAAAATAGATTCAAAGAATAGGTTAAAGTTTTCATTGAACGCAATTCTAACTAAGCCTAAGCGTGAAAAAAAATCTATTGGAATGAACAAAATAGGTAAAAAACCCCTTCGGTGGTCATACAAATTAATCAACGAGTTGGAACAATATTTTAAAAAACGACGAAAAGAACAAGGTATAATGCAAGGGCTGGATCACCAGCTTAGAACAAGAAGATTTAAACGTATATCTTTTTTAACTCGTTCCAGACGAAGTTTTAAGAAATCTCAGTTCAAGAATTTTAATCTTTATAGAAAATTTAATAGAGAGTCTGGGTTTATAAGTTATTTCGAAGAACCTGATTTTCGTCGAGCCGTAATCAAAGGATCTATGCGCGTTCAAAGACGTAAAATGGTTATTTGGGGACCGTCCCAAGGAAATCCCCATTCACCACTTTTTTTGGAAAAAATGGAAGATTTTCCTTTTCCTATATCCGACCTAATGAAACTTTTTTTTAATATTAGAGGTTGGTTGGGTAAAAAGTCAGAATTTGAAATTTTAGATCAACAATTGCAAATAAAAAAAAACAACCAGGAAGACGTAATAGAATTCTGGGAGAACATTCCATATGCACAAAAAACAAGAAGTATTCTGTTACTAGCTCAATCAATTTTTAGAAGATATATTAAATTACCCTTATTAATAATAGCTAAGAATATTGGATGTATTTTATTACGGCAATCTCCGGAATGGTATGAGGATTTCCAAGATTGGAATAGAGAAATTTATCTAAAGTGTAGCTATAATGGTCTACAATTCTCCAAAACAGAATTTCCTAAAAATTGGTTAAGAGAAGGTTTTCAGATCAAAATCCTATATCCTTTTCATTTGAAACCTTGGCACAGATCTAAACTACGACTCTCTGATAGAGATCGAAAGCAACAAGATGATTTTGATTCTTGTTTTTTAACAGTTTTAGGAAAGGAAACAGAATATCCTTTTGGTCCTCCTCGAAAAACACCTTCCTTTTTTGAACCCATTTTTGAAGATATAGACTATAAAGTCGAAATAAAAAAATTGAATTTTAGAGTTCGAAGAGTTTTTAAAAAAATAACAAAAAAACAAGGAAAAGCAGTTTTCTTTGTAAAACAAAAAATAAAAGAACTTTTAAAAGAAAATAAAATTCCATTATTTATACCGACAGAAATATATGAATCAAGTGAAACTCAAACAGAAAAGGATTCTATAATCAGCGCTCAGATAATTCAGGAATCACTTATTCAAAATCGATCTACAGGTTGGACAAATTATTCACAGGCCGAAAAAGAAATGAAACATAGAATTGATAGAAGAAACACAATCAGAAATCAAATAGAAATAATGAAAAAAAATAAAAAAAAAATAACGCCGAGAATAAAAAAAAATAATAAGAATAATGGAAATAATGGAGAATCACCCCCAAAAATTTGGAAAATATTAAAAAGAAAAAATATTGAATTAATAGTTAAATTTTTCATTGAAAAAATATACATAGATATCTTTCTATGTATCATTAATATGCGCAGAATCACTCTACAAATTTGTATGGAATCAACAAAAAAAATTCTTGATAAATACATTGACAATAATGAAATAAATAAAGATCAAGAAAAGATTAATAAAACAAAACAAAATAAAATTGACTTCATTTCGCCTATAACTATAAAAAAGGCTTTTGATAATCTTAGAAATAGTAAGCGGAAGTCACATATTTTTTTAAATTTATCTTACTTGTCACAAAAATATGTATTTTTAAAATTATCACAAACCCAAGTTATTAACTTCAATAAGTTAAGATCTCTTCTTCAATATAATGGACCTTCTTTTTTTCTTAAGAATGAAATAAAAGATCTTTTTGGAAGACAAGGAATATTTGATTCCGAAGTAAGACATAAGAAACTTCCAAATAATGCAATGAATCCATGGAAAAACTGGTTAAGAGGTCATTATCAATACGATTTATCGCAGATTACATGGTCTAGATTAGTCCCACAAAAATGGAGAAATGGACTAAATCAATGTCATACGTCTCAAAATAAGGATTTAAATAAACGGTATTCCTATGAAAAAGACCAATTATTTGATTCAAAAAAAAAACAAAATTTGAAAGTCTATTTATTACGAAATAAAGAGGAGAATTTTCAAAAAAACTATAGATATGATCTTTTATCATATAAATATATATATATTCATTCTGAAACTAAGAAGAAGGCCTCTATTTATAGATCATCATTAGAAACAAATAAGAATCAAGAAAATTCCAACAGAAATAACGAAAAAAATTTTAGCATACTCAAGAATATTCCTATCAAGAATGATCTAGGAAAAAGTGATATTATAGATAGGGAAAAAAATACAGATAGAAAATATTTGGGTTGGAAATTTAGTACAAATATTGAGGTTGAACCTAAAAAAGACCAAATCCGGGATAAACTTAATAATAAAGGTAATGGTCTTTTTTATCTTCCAATTGATTCAAATTCTGAAATCAATTACAAAAAGGTCTTTTTTGATTGGATGGGAATGTCTTTTGATTGGATGGGAATGAATGAAAAATTCTTAATCTTAAATCGCCTCATATCGAATCCGAAAGTTTTTTTCTTTCCAGAGTTTGTGATACTTTATCATAAATATAAAGAGAAACCTTGGTTTATCCCAAGCAACTTACTTCTTTTTAATTTGAATATAAATCCAAATTTTATTGAAAATCAAAATATCAAGGGAAAACAAGAGGAGGATGAGTTTTTTTTTAATTTTAGCCCATCAAATTCAAAACAATATTTTGAATTAAAGAATCAAAACAATATTGAAGAATATTTTTTAGAATCCATTGAAAAACTAAAAATATTCCTTAAAGGAGATTTTCCTTTGCAATTAAGATGGACTGGACGTTTGAATCAATTGAATCAAAAAATGCTGAATAATATCCAGATATATGGTCTGCTGGTTAGCCTCATAAATGTAAGAAAAATTACTATATCCTATATTCAAAGGAAAGAAATGAATCTGGATATAATGAGGAGGCGTTTAAATCTTACACAATTAACGAAAAAGGGAATATTAATTATGGAACCTGCCCGTCTATCTGTCAAAAATGACGGACAGTTTTTTATGTATCAAATCATAGGTATTTCCTTGGTTCATAAAAGTAAGCACCAAAGTAATCAAAGATACCGAAACCCCAAAAATGTTGCTAAGAATACTTTTGATGAATCCATTTCAAGACATAAAATAAAAACTCTAAATGGAGACAAAAATAATTTAGATTTGCTTGTTCCTGAAAAAATTTTCTCGTCTAGACGTCGTAGAGAATTGAGAATTCTAATTTCTTTCAATTTGAATTTAAAGAATCAGAATGGTGTGCATAGAAATAATTTATTTTGCAAGGAAAACAAGATAAAAAACTGGAGTCAATTTTTGGAGGAAAGTAAAATTTTTGACAGAAAAAAAAATGAATTAAATAAATTAAAGTTCTTTTTTTGGCCTAATTATCGATTAGAAGATTTAGCTTGTATGAATCGCTATTGGTTTGATACCAATAATGGGAGCCGCTTCAGTATGTTAAGGATATATATGTATCCCTGATTAAAAATTTTGAGTTTCCTATATATTCTATTGTTCTATCAATGATATTTTTCATTTTTTTCATTTTTTCTTCTGTCCGCGACCATGTTATATGCAAGCAACCCGATGCGCATATGCGCTGTCTTACATCCCAGTCTAGGATACGTGAATATTAAGGAAAATGGGGTATCAATTAAATTAAAGCTATAAATTAATCAACAGAATAAATTAATCAATCGAATCTTCGGACTAAACTATTTGGTATCGTCTTTTTGTATCACTATACAAATGAACTCAAAAATCGGATTGATTAATAATTGAAAAAACTAGGAATGTATAAAGAAATTATAATTATTGTATATACTACATTAAAATTTGTGACATTATTATTACTGATCAATAAAATAAATATCTGTCTGTAAAAAGGGGAGTGTGAAATTCTTTTATGGTAAAAAATTCATTTATTTCAATTATTTTGCAAGAACAAGAAGAAAACAAAGAAAACAGAGGATCTGTTGAATTTCAAGTAGTAAGTTTCACCAACAAGATACGGAGGCTTACTTCACATTTGGAATTGCACAAAAAAGACTATTTATCTCAAAGAGGTCTGCGGAAAATTCTCGGAAAACGTCAACGGCTGCTGGCTTATTTGTCAAAAAAAAATAGAGCACGTTATAAAGAATTAATAGGGCAGTTGGATATTCGAGAGAGAAAAACTCGTTAATTTGAAGAGTTAGTTTGAATTATTGGCTTAAAGTTTGGTGAACTTCTTTTCGCTTTCAGCAATTCATGGAAGAATGAATCAGGAAAAACCTATGACTGTACCAGCTACAAGAAAAGACCTCATGATAGTCAATATGGGACCTCACCACCCATCAATGCATGGTGTTCTTCGACTCATTGTTACTTTAGATGGTGAAGATGTTATTGACTGTGAACCAATATTGGGTTATTTACACAGAGGTATGGAAAAAATTGCGGAAAATCGAACAATTATACAATATTTGCCTTATGTAACACGTTGGGATTATTTAGCTACTATGTTCACAGAAGCAATAACTGTAAATGCGCCAGAGCAATTAGGCAATATTCAAGTCCCTAAAAGGGCCAGTTATATCAGAGTCATTATGTTGGAGTTAAGTCGTATAGCTTCGCATTTGTTATGGCTTGGCCCTTTTATGGCAGATATTGGGGCACAGACTCCTTTCTTCTATATTTTTCGAGAAAGAGAATTGATATATGACCTATTCGAAGCTGCCACCGGTATGCGAATGATGCACAATTTTTTTCGTATTGGCGGAGTCGCTGCTGATTTACCTCATGGCTGGATAGATAAATGTTTGGATTTTTGCGATTATTTTTTAACAGGAATTGCTGAATATCAAAAGCTTATTACAAGGAATCCCATTTTTTTAGAACGAGTTGAAGGAGTAGGCATTATTGGTGGAGAGGAAGCAATAAATTGGGGTTTGTCGGGACCAATGCTACGAGCTTCCGGAATACAATGGGATCTTCGTAAAGTTGATCATTATGAGTGTTACGACGAATTTGATTGGGAAGTCCAATGGCAAAAAGAGGGGGATTCTTTAGCTCGTTATTTAGTACGAATCAGTGAAATGACAGAATCCATAAAAATAATTCAACAGGCCCTAGAAGGAATTCCTGGAGGGCCCTATGAAAATTTAGAAATCCGCCGCTTTGATAGAGTAAAAGATACTGTATGGAATGAGTTTGATTATCGATTCATTAGTAAAAAACCTTCTCCGACTTTTGAATTGTCGAAGCAAGAACTTTATGCAAGAGTGGAAGCACCAAAGGGAGAATTGGGAATTTTTCTGATAGGAGATAAGGGTGTTTTTCCTTGGCGATATAAAATTCGCCCACCGGGGTTTATTAATTTGCAAATTCTTCCTCAGTTAGTTAAAAGAATGAAATTGGCTGATATTATGACGATACTAGGTAGTATAGATATCATTATGGGAGAAGTTGATCGTTAAAATGATAATTGATACAACAGAAGTACAAGCTATCAATTCTTTTTCTAGATTGGAATCCTTAAAAGAGGTCTATGGAATCATATGGATGCTTATCCCTATTTTTACTCCTGTATTAGGAATCACAATAGGTGTATTAGTAATTGTTTGGTTAGAAAGAGAAATATCTGCAGGTATACAACAACGTATTGGTCCTGAATACGCAGGACCTTTGGGAATTCTTCAAGCTCTAGCAGATGGTACCAAATTACTTTTAAAAGAGAATCTTCTTCCATCTAGAGGAGATACTCGTTTATTCAGTATTGGACCATCTATAGCAGTCATATCAATTTTATTAAGTTATTTAGTAATTCCTTTTGGGTATCACCTTGTTCTAGCCGATCTCAGTATCGGTGTTTTTTTATGGATTGCTATTTCAAGTATTGCTCCTGTCGGCCTTCTTATGTCAGGATATGGCTCAAATAATAAATATTCTTTTTTAGGTGGTCTACGAGCTGCTGCTCAATCAATTAGTTATGAAATACCATTAACTCTATGTGTGTTATCAATATCTCTACGTGTGATTCGTTAAGACATAAAATTCCCCCGACTGCTTCTCTTTCTAGGAAGGAAGTGCCATGAGTTGAATCTCTATTTTTTTTATTCATTATTCGGGGGTTGATGAAGGAAACTAGATAGTTATATGAGTGAAAGAAACGGCTTCTAAATTTGCAGTAAAAGATTGAATCTCATTTTCTATGTACAAGAGTTAAGAAAAGTAAACATAAGTATTAGAGACTCTTTACCCCAAGATTGATTGACTAGTCATCATGACTTGAAGCGGGTTCAAAGGATCAACTTTATGAGGTTTTTACTACGTATGTATTACCAAAAGTAGATTCATAAAAATGAGTGGATAGCTAGGAACACTAATGTACACTAAGGATTCGTAATAGAGATTTTGTAAGTGTATTTTTCTGTGTATAAAAAGAATTAAAATTGGGGCTTTAAATTGGTAGAAATGATAAAGGAGTACTTCCCACGATTCCGATCCAGAGTATACTTCTATTCACCGATTAAGTAAATAACTATCAAGAACGAAGTAATCCTTTAACTTTGTTTAAAGTCCCCTTTTTTTGAGAAAGGAGAATAGGAACGAAAAAAAATCAAAAGACTGAATGCACTAGAAATAATCTATTTTTTTCTATCTCTATATAGAGATACAATTCTTGTCATGATTCGTGAACTAATGCAACGTCTAATTGGATTTCGTAATTGAAAACGTTAGGTTGAAATATCTATTCTATTGATATCGTTACAAGAAACATTTTATTCAAAGATTTAGTTATTACTCAACAAAGAAGAATTTAAATGATTAAAAGATAAGATGAATTCAGAAGCACTTTCTTATAATAGCAGACAGAATTCCAGTGTCTAATGGGGATCTTACAATGGATTTCATTTTATCTCTATCTATGTTACAAACATATCAAGAAAAATAATAATGGATGGGTCCTTAGATTTATTTGTGACCTTTGAGGAGCCGTATGAGATGAAAATCTCATGTACGGTTCTGCAATAGGGGTGGGAACAGTGATGTTATCATCTACTATGATTATCTAACAGTTCAAGTACAGTTGATATA